CTTGAAGTACTACTTCTGCATCCCCCTGACCAAATCCGCCCACATTAGGATTACTCGTTAATGGTTGATCAAGTTTGATGGATTCGCCTTCAGAAACAAGAAGTTCCGGCCCTGGAGGGATAATATCAACCACTTGACGCCCATCCGATGCCTCCACTATGGTTATTTCGTATCCCCCTTTTTCTTTTCGTATAATTTTGCTTACTATACCCGCTGCTGTAGCATTATAAACATTATTGTTACTCTTGCTCCCGTCGGGATAAATCTGACCCCTTCCTCTGTTCCCGCCTACGTATATGGGATATTTTAAGAAGTGAACATCTTTCTTAGTAGCAGGGTCCGGGGAAAGAATAGGAAAGGTGATTTCACTATATTTCTGACCAGGAACAGGACCTATCACAAGAATATTTTTTTTAGTAGGGCGGTAACTTTGAAAAGACAGATTTCCTATCTTTTCTTTAATCTCGGGCGAAATACGATCGGGCGGGGCTAGTTCAAATCCCTCGGGTAAAATAAGAACAGCCCCCACATTTAAAGCTCCTTTTTTACCATTAGCAAGAACTTGTTTCACTTGCAGATCATAGGGAATTCGAACAACTGCTTCAAATACAGTATCCGGAAGTACTGCTTGTGGAACCTCGATATCCACGGGTTTATTAGCTAAATGGCAATTGGCACATACAATACGGCCCGTTGCTTCTCGTGGATTTTCATAACCCTGCTGTGCAAAAACAGGATAGGCATTTGAAATGGGTGCCTGAGTTATTATATATATGATGAGCGATAGGGAAATGGATCGAGTAATCTCTTTCTTTATCGACGAAAAGGTTTTTTTAGTTTGCATAGTCCAATCATTGATCCCGAAATTTTCTACAATAAAATTAGGTAGGTCGCTAGTAGAGTTCCCTATCTATAATTTTGATATTTACTGAAATAATTTTTCTGAAATATTGGAGAAATGCCTTTACTGGGTAGAAAGAATAGGTACAATTTTGAGTGTTTTGCTTATGTACAAAGTAACAAATATTATAATTGGGCCGTTCGATAATTTTTCAGTCATTCATTGAATGATAAATCACCACAAGTGAAGGAGATACACGATTTAAATAACGAAAGATCCAATATTTAAAAATTGTATCTAAAATGACTGGAAAAGTAGAAACAAGACCAGATATAATTTGATCATTATGAGCAAATCCAAAATCTTTGTAGACAGAGCCAATCATTAATTCCCAACCGTGGGGCGAATGGAATCCTATACATAAATCAGTTAATAAAAGAATAGAAAAAGCTTTTATTGTGTCGCTTAAGTTATATAGGAATTCTTGAACCCAAGAGTTAAGAATAACAAGTTCTTCATTACCTAGAATAGAATAACCACTTAGAATAACGAAACAGATTATATTTGTCGAGAAGTGTAAAATTGTATGGATACGATCCTCATTGTGCATCTTGATCAATTGGGTCGTTTCTTTGTAGATTTCGACACGAAGCTTTTGAAAATGCGTTTCTGGGTATTCCTTTATCATTTCCTCCAAACGAAGAAGTTCCTCTAAGTCTATGAATTTTTTTAGAATACTCTTTTCTTGAATATCATTCAAAAAAAATTCGGATTGCCCCATATCCCACCAATTAGTAATCCAAGATTCCAGACTTTTTTTAAATGAGAGAGAAATCCACCAAGGCAAAAACACTATAAATGCAAGATATAGAAGGGAAATTAATACTTTCTTTTTTGCCATTTTTTGTCTGTGAATTTTTGAAGTTTTAATGAACTCACCCCATGCGTCGACTTTATATGATACTAATATTTCTATCAAGCATAAGTTATATCCCAAGTCATCGAGCCCATTAATCTATTAATCTATTTCGAAATTTTTATTTGTGATGCAGTAGAGTGGTTAGGTTAGTTCTTGAATATAGAAAGAATACAGAAATAGAATAAAAAAGAGCTCCCTTTAAATTCAAAATTAATATTAGTTGGATTTGGAGATGAAAGAACTGCCGTTTTATTAAATAAAATATGAAATATTTCTAAAAAAAAATGATAGACACAAAAATTTTCGTTTTAGGGTTGCTTTGTCTAGGTTTACTTTGGCTCGAATAGGCACTCAGAACAAATTTCCGTTACGTTAAGTTATGGTATAGAATAGAAAAAAAGAGGGTTCTTGAGTTTTTTCCCTCTTGCAAAGGATTCCGTTTTCGGTTACTTTTTCAAAATACTTCAATTGGTACGCGCAAGAAATAGGCCAATTCAGCAGCTTTTTGTTCAATTTCTTGTGGAGTCAAATTCTCGTCAGTCCGCGTCAAGGGGACGGCCCCCTGGCCTCTGATTTCCATATAAAGGACCCGACGAGCAAAAAGACCTTCTTTATTTTCTATTCTAATGGACTGAATATCTTTCATAAGGAATCGCAGGAATATGCGACGGTTTTTTCCAGGAAATCCCCAACGAAAAATACACACTATGCCCTCTTTTATATCGAATCGATCATAACCACTACCTACATTCCACAAAATTGTGCACCACAAGTAGGAGCTAATAAAGAGACCCGCGATCCCATAGAAAGACATCACGATCCCCTGTGGAAAAAAATTTATTTGCTGAGACGGAAATAAAGATATAAAATTCCTACCAAAATAACTGGAGGTTCCAACCAATACAAACCCTAATGAACCTAAAAAAAGAATGAGGGCCCAACCGAAATTACTTATTTTTCGAGATCCCGCTATAAGTTCTATCCATATACGTTCTGATCGCCAACTCATACTCTCACTAGACCTGATTGCATTTTATTGGAATTGGAAGAATAACAAAAATAAATTTTATTTTACTTTTTTTGTTTCCGAAGTAACTCTCATCAACCAGCATTACTATGATGTGAACCTTTTATTTTAGAAAAATTCATCGAATTACTTAGCTCCAAACTAAAACAATAACATCTCTTTCATACGATTTCCTGTAGATATCCACATATAGATATATTGACTTTACATTTCCGAAATTCTTCTCGCTACGGATCCGCTTGAAAATTGTTATAATCCATTTACCCTTATATCATGTTTACGCATACATAAGAGCTTATGCTCGAAAGAAGCCACATGTTATACCCTATTCTACTAAATAGATAGGGGTATTATGATCAAAGTAAGCTTTGAAAAAGAAAAATGGATAAGAGTTGTCCCTGATAGTATCTAAAAAATCTTGTTTTTTTGAACATGAAGAGATAAAGAAACCATTGCAATTGCCGGAAATACTAAGCCCACTAAAGGCACAAAAATAGAGGGAAAGTTGTTGAGAGTTATCATTGAGTGGGTACCTCGATTTAATATTTGTACCTGTTATTTTTATTTATTGTTTTATATTAATATTTTTATTTTAATCTTATATTGTTAAAAAGATATTTTAAAATTCATATATAATAATTCTATTTATATATTATACTAATATTATAGTAAGTATACCTAAGTGAGTATATACCTAAATAAGGAATATATAAGTATATGTTTTATTTTTATTGAATTTTTTTTATAAGTATTTATTAAAAAAAATTCAATAAAAATGAATTAAGACTATACTCTACAGCTCTATTTAATATAAGTTTGATCCAAAGGAAAGAAAGCATGTAGTCGAAATAATTCACTCAGAACGTCCTTTAAAGGATTACGTGGTACGATTGGATCGAATAAGCCCTTATGGAATAAATATTCAGCCACTTGTGAATCCTCGGGTACTGTCTTATTCAATGTTTGTTCAATTACTCTTTTACCTGCAAATGCAATGTAAGCGTTGGGTTCAGCAATAATGATATCTCCCAACATACCAAAACTAGCCGTCACCCCACCTGTGGTAGGGGATGTAAGAACTGCGACATAAAATAACTTTTTATTTGATTGATAATCATATAAAGCGGAAGATATTTTAGCCATTTGCATTAAACTCAAACTTCCTTCTTGCATGCGGGCTCCTCCAGAAGCACACACTAGAATAAGAGGTAAAAGTTTATTGGTAGCATACTCAGCCAAACGTGTGATTTTTTCACCTACTACGGATCCCATACTACCCCCCATAAACTGAAAATCCATAACCCCAATTGCTACGGGAATGCCATTTAATTGACCTGTGCCTGTTTGAACAGCCTCAGTTAATCCTGTATTTTTTTGATAAGAATCAATACGATCTTTATAAGGTTCCTCTTCCGAATGAAATTCAATGGGATCCAGAGAGACCATGTCTTCATTCATAGGATCCCAAGTACCCGGATCAATCGAAAGTTCGATTCTATCGAAACTACTCATTTTCAAATGACATCCACACTGTTCACAAATATTCATTTTGGATTTTAAAAATTTCTTATAATTTAATCCATAACAATTTTCACATTGAATCCACAAATGCCTGTATTTTTGAGTTACATTTAAATTATTAGATCTTATAGTTAAATCACTACCATCTTTGCTAGTTTTGATACTGGAACTCCCGCTTTTACTACTATTTCTGCTTTCGCCACAAATGTAACTATAAATGTAACAATCACTGTAATTGTCACTATTGCTTAAAATATAACTATCAATACAAATTTGAGACCGAAGATAACTGTCAATGCAACTAGTAATGTGATTATTCCAACTATAATTAGAATTAGTATCATACATGTAACAGTCGTGGCGATTATCATCACTTTTAGTTGCATTATTCATATAACTCGAAGTCTGATAACTATAAAACGAACTTTTTAGTTCACTTAGAAAAGAATGATCGGTGTCAATCTCAAAATTTTTATTTTCAATATCAAAATATATGGAATAACCGTCCCTATTACTATCCATAACGAAAAAAGTCTCATCCGATATTAAATTCCGAATGGATCCGCCGGCGACTAAACGATCAACATTACTGTAATTAGACTTGTCACTACAATTAGACACGTCTTTATCCATATCATCTATAATTGGATCTTCACTTACACCGGTATTTTCAATATTTTCAAAAGGACCAA